TTAAAAATAAGCTAAATTAAGCTTTTGGGTTCATACCCCAAATATAAAGGAAATCCCTTTTTTTTAAATAAAGTGCCTGATAAAAGGATTATTCTGATAGAATAAATTATGTAATTTTTTACCTTTATTATATTTTATAGAATTAAACTATATCTAATAATTTCAAAAATTATTGTGCATCATACACTAAAATATAATTTTTTATAATATGGAAAATTTTTCATTAAAGAATATTTAATTCTTATTTTTAATATTATTTATAATTAATTCAAATAAAATATTTTTTATATTTACTCTATTTTTTAGAACTCTAATTTCTATTTCTTCAAATTCTTGATTAGGATGTTGAATTGGATTAGAAATTAATTTATTAAGATTTATCCCCCTTATATCTACCCCTAATAATCTACTTAATTCTGAAGCATCTTTAAAATATTTTCTTACCCAATCAATTGCTTCTATTAACTTTTTATTTTCAATTTTATTAAAATTAATTTTATTCAAAAATTTTTTTTTTGATAATTTTTTTTCTATTATTATTAACTCCTCAATATTAATAAAAATAGGATCTATTCCTTTTCATTTTTGATTTCCTAATATTATAGAAGGATTATCTTGATTTAATTGTTTTATCTTAATAACTTGACAAAAAATTACCCCTATAATTTTATTATCTTATTATATAAATTATAATTATTTATTTTTAATTATAATTTTTAATGTATTAATTGGAACTATTGGAAGTTTTAACCAAATTTCCTTACGAAAATTATTAGCTTTTTCTTCAATTAATAATTTGGGATGAATAATTTCAACATTATTAATTAGAGAAATATTATGATTAACTTATTTTATTTTTTACTCAATTTTTTTATTTATTGTATGTTTTTTATTTTATATCACTAATATTTTCTACATTAATCAATTATTTAATTTTAATTATAATTTCTTAATTAAATTTTCAATTATAATTAATTTTTTATCTTTGGGAGGATTACCTCCATTTTTAGGATTTTTTCCTAAATGATTAGTTATTAATTATTTAATTTATAATAATTATTACATTATTTCCTTTATTTTTATCATAACTAGATTAATTATATTATTTGTTTATATCCGAATTATTTATTCTTTTTTTATATTTTATACTTTAAAATTAAAATGATTTAAAATTATAATTAAAAATAATTTATTAATTATAATTCATTTTTTTAATTTAATTTCTTTATTAGGTATAATTATTAGAACTTTATTATTTTTTTAAGGTTTTAAGTTAATATCAAACTAATAGTCTTCAAAATTATTTATAAAGAATAATTCTTTAAGCCTTAGTAATATTTACACCTTAAAATTTGCAATTTTAAATCATATTTGAATATAAGACTAATAAAAGAGATAATTCTCGTTAATAAATTTACAATTTATCGCTTAATACTCAGCCATTTTATTTTGCGAAAATGACTTTTTTCTACAAATCATAAAGATATTGGTACTTTATATTTTATTTTTGGAATTTGAGCAGGAATAGTAGGAACATCTTTAAGTTTACTAATTCGTACTGAATTAGGAAATCCAGGATCATTAATTGGAGATGATCAAATTTATAATACTATTGTAACAGCTCATGCTTTTATTATAATTTTTTTTATAGTTATGCCAATTATAATTGGAGGATTTGGTAATTGACTTGTCCCTTTAATACTAGGAGCCCCAGACATAGCTTTTCCCCGTATAAATAATATAAGATTTTGACTTTTACCTCCATCTTTAATATTACTTATTTCTAGTAGAATTGTAGAAAATGGAGCAGGAACAGGATGAACAGTATACCCCCCTCTTTCTTCTAATATTTCTCATGGAGGATCTTCAGTAGACTTAGCAATTTTTTCACTCCACTTAGCCGGTATTTCTTCTATTTTAGGAGCAATTAATTTTATTACTACAATTATTAATATACGTATTAATAATATATCTTTTGATCAAATACCATTATTTGTATGAGCAGTAGGAATTACAGCTTTACTTCTTTTATTATCTTTGCCAGTCTTAGCTGGAGCTATTACTATACTTTTAACTGATCGTAATTTAAATACTTCTTTTTTTGATCCTGCAGGAGGAGGAGATCCTATTTTATATCAACATTTATTTTGATTTTTTGGGCATCCAGAAGTTTATATTTTAATTTTACCAGGATTTGGAATAATTTCCCATATTATTTCCCAAGAAAGAGGAAAAAAAGAAACTTTTGGGTGTTTAGGTATAATTTATGCTATAATAGCAATTGGACTATTAGGATTTATTGTATGAGCTCACCATATATTTACAGTTGGAATAGATATTGATACTCGAGCTTATTTTACTTCAGCAACTATAATTATTGCTGTACCTACAGGAATTAAAATTTTTAGATGACTAGCAACTCTTCATGGAACTCAAATTAATTATAGTCCTTCAATATTATGAAGATTAGGGTTTATTTTTTTATTCACAGTAGGAGGATTAACAGGAGTAGTTTTAGCTAATTCTTCAATTGATATTACTCTTCATGATACTTATTATGTCGTAGCTCATTTTCATTATGTTTTATCTATAGGAGCAGTTTTTGCTATTTTAGGAGGATTTGTTCATTGATACCCATTATTTACAGGATTAATTTTAAACCCATACTTATTAAAAATTCAATTTATTTCTATATTTATTGGAGTAAATTTATCTTTTTTTCCTCAACATTTTTTAGGACTAGCAGGTATACCTAGACGATACTCTGACTACCCTGACAGTTTTGTTTCTTGAAATATTATTTCTTCTTTCGGATCATATATTTCATTAATTTCAATAATTATAATTATTATTATTATTTGAGAATCAATAATCAATCAACGAATTATTTTATTTTCCTTAAATATACCTTCATCTATTGAATGATATCAAAATCTTCCTCCCGCTGAACATTCTTATAATGAATTACCTATTCTAAGTAATTTCTAATATGGCAGACTATATGTAATGGATTTAAACCCCATTTATAAAGGTAAATCCTTTTTTTAGAAATGGCTACTTGATCTAATTTTAATTATCAAAATAGAAATTCACCTTTAATAGAACAAATTATTTTTTTTCATGATCATACATTAATTATTTTAATTATAATTACAATTTTAGTTTCTTATTTAATAATTAATTTATTTTTTAATAAATATACTAATCGATTTCTTTTAGAAGAACAAATAATTGAATTAATTTGAACTATTTTACCAGCTATTACTTTAATTTTTATTGCTCTTCCTTCATTACGATTACTTTATCTTTTAGACGAACTTAATAATCCGTTAATTACTTTAAAATCAATTGGACATCAATGATATTGAAGTTACGAATATTCAGATTTCAATAATGTTGAATTTGATTCTTATATAATTCAATCTAGTGAAAACTTATCTAATTTTCGACTTTTAGATGTTGATAATCGTATTATTTTACCAATAAATAATCAAATTCGTATTTTAGTTACTGCTACTGATGTAATTCACTCCTGAACAATTCCTTCTTTAGGAGTAAAAGTTGATGCTAACCCTGGACGATTAAACCAAACAAATTTTTTTATTAATCGTCCAGGAATTTATTATGGACAATGTTCTGAAATTTGTGGAGCAAATCATAGTTTTATACCTATTGTAATTGAAAGAATTTCAATTAAAAACTTTATTAATTGAATTAATAATTATTCATTAGATGACTGAAAGCAAGTACTGGTCTCTTAAACCATTTTATAGTAAATTAGCATTTACTTCTAATGAAAGAATTAGTTAAATAATAACATAAATATGTCAAATTTAAATTATTACCTTAAGTAATATTCTTTTATCCCACAAATAATACCTATTAACTGAATTTTTTCATTAATTTTTTTTATTAGTATTTTTATAATTTTTAATATTATAAATTATTTTATTTTTTATTATAAAAATAATAAAATAAAAAAACATATTAATCATAAAAATAATTTTATTTATTGAAAATGATAAATAACTTATTTTCTATTTTTGATCCTACAACTAATTTATTAAATATATCCTTAAATTGAACTAGAACATTTATTGGTATTATATTTATCCCATTTTCATTTTGATTTACCCCTAATCGTCATTTCATTATATGAAATTTCATTTCAAATAAATTACATAATGAATTCAAAACTCTTTTACGCCCTAGAAGTTTTAATGGATCTACTTTTATTTTCATTTCACTTTTTTTTTTTATTTTTTTTAATAACTTTCTAGGATTATTTCCATATATTTTTACAAGTACTAGACATTTAAATATTACTCTTTCAATTTCATTATCCTTATGATTAAGATTTATAATTTATGGATGAATTAACAATACTCAACATATATTTACTCATCTAATTCCTCAAGGAACTCCAACAATTCTAATACCTTTTATAGTAATAATTGAAACTATTAGTAATATTATTCGTCCTGGAACTTTAGCTGTTCGATTAACAGCAAATATAATCGCAGGACATTTATTATTAACTCTTTTAAGTAATACAGGAACAAATATACCTAATTATTTACTAATATTATTAATTTTAATTCAAATTTTATTATTAATTTTAGAATCTGCTGTAGCTATTATTCAAGCTTATGTTATTTCCATTTTAAGAACTCTTTATTCTAGAGAAGTAAATTAATGACACTTAATCACAATCATCCTTATCATTTAGTAGACTACAGTCCTTGACCTTTAACAGGAGCTTTAGGAGTAATAACATTAGTTACTGGATTAGTAAAATGATTTCATAACTTTAATATAAATCTTTTAATTTTAGGTTATATTATTGTATTATTAACAATATATCAATGATGACGAGATATCTGCCGTGAAGGAACTTTTCAAGGTAAACATACAATTTTAGTATCAAAAGGCCTTCGATGAGGAATAATTTTATTTATTGTTTCAGAAATTTTTTTTTTTATTTCATTTTTTTGAGCTTTTTTTCATAGAAGTTTATCCCCTAATATTGAAATTGGTGTTATATGACCCCCTAATAATATTATCCCATTTAATCCTTTTCAAATCCCTTTACTTAATACTATTATTCTTATTACATCAGGTATTACAGTTACATGAGCTCACCATGCTATTATAGAAAATAATTTTACTCAAATATCTCAAAGTTTATTTTTAACAATTCTTTTAGGAATCTACTTTACTATTCTTCAAACTTATGAATACTTAGAAGCATCTTTTACTATTTCTGATAGAATTTATGGGTCAACTTTTTTTGTAGCTACAGGATTCCATGGATTACATGTTATTATTGGAACAATTTTTTTATTAACATGCTTTATACGACATATTAATAATCATTTTTCTAGAACTCATCATTTTGGATTTGAAGCAGCCGCTTGATATTGACATTTTGTAGATGTAATTTGACTTTTTCTTTATATTTCAATTTATTGATGAGGAAACTAACTATTTATATAATATATTTAGTATATTTGACTTCCAATCAAAAAGTTTAATAATTTTAATATAAATAATTTTTTTAATATTAATATTATCTATAATCATAATTATTATTGCAAATATTTTAATAATAATTTCTTTTCTCATTTCAAAAAAATCATTTATAGATCGAGAAAAATGTTCACCATTCGAATGTGGGTTTGACCCAAAATCAATTGCCCGTATTCCATTTTCTTTACATTTTTTTCTTATTACAATAATTTTTTTAATTTTTGATGTTGAAATTGCATTAATTTTTCCAATGATTCCAACTTTTATATTAGTAAATTTTTTCATTTGATTCAAAATTAGATTCTTTTTTATTTTTATATTATTAATTGGACTTTACCATGAATGAAATCAAAATATATTAAATTGATCAAATTAATTATCTATTTAGGATTATAGTTTAAAAAAAACATTTGATTTGCATTCAAAAAATATTGAAAATCAATTTATCTTAAATAAGAAGCAATTTGCATTTAATTTCGACTTAAAAGATAGAGTTTAAATAACTCCTTATTTATTAATTGAAACCAAATTAGAGGTATATCACTGTTAATGATAAAATTGAATTATAATTCCAATTAGAAATATTTTACAATTAAGCTGCTAACTTAATTAATAGTGATTTAAATCATTAATATTTCTAATTTATATAGTTTAATTATAAAACATTACATTTTCATTGTAAAAATAAATAAAAATTTTTTTATAAATATTTAAAGATTAAAAAATCACCCTAATATCTTCAATATTATACTCTATAATTAAGCTATTTAAATTAAATTATAAAAATAATAATAATAAAAATTATTATTCATAAAACAAATCTAAATAAATAAATTTTAAAATTATTTATTTGATAAACATAATTAACTAAAGAATAATATTTAATAATATTATATAAACCTTGACCTCTATAAATTTCTCTTCACCCTATATCAATATTTTTATATAAATTTTGACCAAATTTTAAAAAATAATAATTTAAACCATAAGTTGATAATCTAGGTATAAATCATATTAAAGTAAAAAAAAATCTTAAATTATAAAAGTATAAAAATTTATTTAAAGAATAAATTTTTATATTTCTAATCAAATAACCTATAATTAAACCTAATAAACTAACATAAATTACTATTATTTTTATTATAAAAGGTAAATAAATTATATAAGGATAATAAAAAATTATTCATCTTAAAAATCTCCCAGAAAATAAACTTATAGCTAATAAAATTATTATTCTATTTAATATTACATAATCTTCATCATATAAATTATAAATTGATAATAAATTAAAATCATTAATTATTAAATATATTAATAAACGAATAGTATAAAATATAGTTAATCCTGTTGAAAAATAATATAAATAAAAAATTAATAAATTTAAATTTCTTATTCTAACTATTTCTAAAATTAAATCCTTAGAATAAAATCCAGCTAAAAAAGGAATCCCACATAAAGCTAAATTTGAAATATTTATACATAAAGAAGTTATAGGAATATAAATTCTAATTCCCCCTATTATTCGAATATCTTGATTATCATTTATTATATGAATAATCACTCCAGCACATATAAATAATAAAGCTTTAAATATAGCATGTGTTAATAAATGAAAAAAAGCTAAATCGTAAAACCCTATACTTAAAATTCTTATTATTAACCCTAATTGACTTAAAGTAGATAAAGCAATAATCTTTTTTAAATCAAATTCATAATTAGCTCTAATACCAGCCATTATTATAGTTAAACCAGAAATTAATAATAAAAATTTAAAAAAAAATATATCAATTAATAAATTATTAAAACGAATTAATAAATACACTCCTGCGGTAACTAATGTTGAAGAATGAACTAAAGCAGAAACAGGTGTTGGAGCTGATATAGCAGCAGGTAATCAAGAACTAAATGGAATTTGAGCTCTTTTTGTTATAGCAGCAATAATAACTGATAATCTAATAATTTTTATTGAAAAATCATTATTTATAAAATTTATATAGTAAATATAATTTCAACTTCCATAATTTATTATTCAAGCAATTAATATTAAAATTATAACATCCCCAATTCGATTTGATAAAGCAGTTAATATTCCTGCATTATAAGATTTTACATTTTGATAATAAATTACTAAACAATAAGAAACTAAACCTAATCCATCCCACCCTAATAAAATTCTAATTATATTAGGACTAATAATTAATAAAATTATTGAAAATACAAATAATAAAACCAAATAAATAAATCGTCTCAAATTTAATTCTGATTTTATATATCTTTTTCTATAATAAATAACAGAAGAAGAAATTAAAGAAACAAATATTATAAATAATAATGATATTCAATCTAATAAAACTGATATAATAACTTTTATAGAATTAAAAGAAATAATTTCTCACTCTAAAAATAAAATTATATTATTCATAATAAAATAAATTATTATAAATAAATTAATTAATATAAAAAAAAATAAAAAAAAAAATCTGATAAAGCACATAGAATAATTATTTTTAATGACTTAAAATGATTGTTTATTTATTTCATATTTTTGATTCCACAAATCAATATTTTTATTAAATTATTTAAGTAAAATCAAATTATTCTATAATCAATTTTTAAAACTAAAATATTTAAAGGTATTCAATGTAATATTAATATTAAATATTCTCGAGATGTACCTCTATAAAATCTATAAATTCCTATATTATATTTTCCATGCTGAGTATAAGAATATAAATATAATCTGTAGCCAGCACTAAAAAAAGAAATACCTATTAATATAATTATTCTTAATCAGGATCATCTAATTAGACTATTAATTAAACTAATTTCTCCTATTAAGTTTAAAGAAGGAGGAGCTGCTATATTTGAAGAAACTAATAAAAATCACCATAATCTTATAGAAGGTATAAAATTTATTAATCCTTTATTTAAAAATAATCTTCGACTATTTAAGCGTTCATAATTAATATTAGATAAACAAAATATTCCAGATGAACATAACCCATGACCAATTATTAAAATATAAGAACCTATATAACCTCAGTAATTTATTGTTATAATTCCGCTAATAACAATTCTTATATGAGCAACTGACGAATAAGCAATTAATGATTTTATATCAATTTGACAAAAACATTTTAAACTAATATAAAATCCTCCAACTAAACTAATTACAATTCAAATAAATCTTATTCTTAAATTAATTTTTTGTAAAATAATTATAATTCGTAAAAGACCATAACCACCTAATTTTAATATAATAGCAGCTAAAATTATTGATCCAGAAATAGGAGCTTCAACATGAGCTTTAGGTAATCATAAATGAACAAAATATATTGGCATTTTTACTAAAAAAGCTAAAATTAAACATAAATATAATAATAATAAATTATAATCATAAAATTTTAATATATAAATTATTATATAATTTATTTCTTTATAAATAAAAAAAATTCCTATTAATAAAGGTAAAGAAGCAAATAATGTATAAAATAAAAGATATATACCTGCTTGAATACGTTCAGGTTGGTACCCTCAACCAATAATTAATATTAATGTAGGAATTAAACTTCTTTCAAAAAAAAAATAAAATAAAAATAAATTTATTACTCTAAAAGTTAAATATAACATAATTATTAACAAAATAATATTAAATAAAAAAAAAGTATCATAAAATTTACTTTTATTTAATCTTTCTCTAGCTATAATCATTAAAAATGTAATTCAAACTCTTAATAAAATTAACCCATATGAAATTATATCACATCCTAATATATATCTTAAATTACAAAAATTTTCAATTATAATAGTTAAATTTATAAATATAACTATTATAAATATAAACATAAATTGAACCATTCAAAATATATTTTTTTTTAAACATATAAATATTATAAATATTATTATTATAAAAAATTTTATCATAATTAAATTAAATTAAATCTTTGAAAATAATCATTTCCATGAGTTCGAATTATTGAAACTAAAATAGATAATCCTAAAGCACCTTCACATACAGAAAAAACTAAAAAAACCATCAATATATATATATTATAATCAATTATTATAAAATATAATAGTATAAAAAAAAAAATTCTTAAAACAATAAATTCTAAACTTATTAAAGTAATTAATAAATGCTTATGCTTTGAAACAAAAATTATATTACCTAATAAAAATATAACAATTATTACAAATCTTATATTTATCATTTGTTTTTATAGTTTAAAAAAAGCTTTGGTCTTGTAAATCAAAAATAAGATTTTTCTTTAAAAACTTCAAAGAAAAAGATTATCTTTATCAATAATCTCCAAAATTATTATTTTTATTAAACTATTCTTTGTATATTAAAAATACTATTATCTACTTTATTAATTTTCATTTCTATTTTTATATTTTTTATAAATCATCCTCTTTCTATGGGATTATTAATTCTTATTCAAACTTTATTAACTTGTTTATATCAGGTATATTAATTAATACTTATTGATTTTCTTACATTTTATTTTTAATTTTTTTAGGAGGATTATTAGTTTTATTTATCTATGTTTCAAGAATTGCTTCTAATGAACTATTTAAAATTTCAATTTTAAATAAAATATTATTTTCTATATCTATTTTTTATATTATTATTATCAGATTTTATTTTAAAAATAATTTAAATTTTATAAATTTTTCAATTAATGATGATATAATAAATTTTTTTAATTTATTATTATTTACAAATAATGAATATAATTTTAATTTAATAAAATTATATAATGAACAAACTTATTTAATAATAATAATAATAATTATCTACTTATTCATTACACTCATCGCAGTAATTAAAATTACTAATATTTTTTTTGGGCCTTTACGATCATATAACTAATGATAAATTTATTTAAATCTACTCGAAAAACACATCCAGTTATTAAAATTATTAATAATTCATTAATTGATTTACCTTCCCCTTCTAATATTTCAAGATGATGAAATTTTGGTTCATTATTAGCTTTATGTTTAATAATTCAAATTATTACAGGTTTATTTTTAACTATATATTATACCGCTAATATTGATTTAGCATTTTTCAGAGTAAATTATATTTGTCGTAATGTAAATTATGGTTGATTAATTCGAACTCTTCATGCTAATGGAGCATCTTTTTTTTTTATTTGTATTTATCTCCATATTGGACGAGGAATTTATTATGAATCTTTTAATTTAAAATTTACTTGAATAATTGGAGTTATTATTTTATTTATATTAATAGCTACAGCTTTTATAGGATATGTTTTACCTTGAGGTCAAATATCTTTTTGAGGGGCCACAGTAATTACCAATCTCTTATCAGCAATTCCTTATTTAGGAACTATATTAGTAAATTGAATTTGAGGAGGATTTGCAATTGATAACGCAACTTTAACTCGATTTTATACTTTCCATTTTTTACTCCCATTTATTATTTTAATATTAACTATAATTCATTTATTATTTTTACATCAAACAGGATCAAATAATCCATTAGGTATCAATAGAAACTTAGATAAAATTCCATTTCACCCTTATTTTACTTTTAAAGATTTAATTGGATTTATTATTTTAATTTTTATCTTAATTTTATTAACTTTAATTAATCCTTACTTATTAGGAGACCCAGATAATTTTATTCCCGCTAATCCTTTAGTTACCCCAATTCATATTCAACCAGAATGATATTTTTTATTTGCTTATGCTATTTTACGATCAATTCCTAATAAATTAGGAGGTGTAATTGCTCTAGTTATATCAATTTTAATTTTAATTATTTTACCTTTTACATTTAATAAAAAAATCCAAGGTATTCAATTTTACCCTATTAATCAAATATTATTTTGATTTATAATTACAACTATTATTTTATTAACTTGAATTGGAGCTCGACCAGTAGAAATCCCCTATATTCTAACAGGCCAATTATTAACACTAATTTATTTCTCTTATTTTATTATTAATCCTATTATAAATAAATTTTGAGATAAATTAATTTTTAAATTATAATTAATGAGCTTGTAAATAAGCATTTGTTTTGAAAACTTAAGAAAGAATATTTATTCTATTAATTTATACTAAATTTATTTTATAACTAAAAATTAATTTTACTCCTATAAAAAATAATAAATAATTTAAAGAAACAGGCAAATAAATTTTTCAACATAAATATATTAATTTATCATAACGATAACGAGGTAAAGTTCCTCGAACTCAAATAAAAAAAAAAGATATAAAAACTAATTTTATATAAAATATTAAATTCAAATCATAACCTCCTATATAAATAATAACAAATAATAAACTTATAAATAAAATTCTTGAATACTCAGCTAAAAAAATTAATGCAAATCCTCCACTTCTATATTCAACATTAAACCCTGAAACCAATTCTCTTTCCCCTTCGGCAAAATCAAAAGGAGTCCGATTAGTTTCCGCTAATAAAGATGAAAAAAAACATAATCTTAAAGGAAATATTAAAAATAAAAATCAAATTAAAAATTGATATTCTCTAAATTTTACTAAATTAAAATCTATAATTATAATAATTCTTGATATTAAAATTAAAGATAAACTAACTTCATAAGAAATAGTTTGAGCAACTGATCGTAATCCCCCCAATAATGAATAATTTCTATTTGAAGATCATCCAGCAATTAATAAAGTATAAACACCTATTCTAGTACAACATAAAAAAAATAATAATCCTAAATTAAATATAACTAAATTAAAAATATAAGGAATCAATATTCAAATTATTAAAGATAAAATAAATCTAATAATGGGAGAAAAATAATAAGAAAAATAATTTGAATAATTTAAATATGTTTGTTCCTTAGTAAATAATTTAATAGCATCTGAAAAAGGTTGTAATAACCCTATAAATCCTATTTTATTAGGTCCTTTACGAATTTGAATATAACCTAAAACTTTACGTTCTAATAAAGTTAAAAAAGCTACTCCAATTAAAACTCCAATAATTAAAATTAATCCACCAATTATAATATTTAATATATCTATCATTATCACTACTATCTATATAATTATTTATATATTTATGACTTCTAAAATCATTACATTTTTCTGCCAAAATAGTTAAATAATTTTATTAATATTCATTTTTTTTTAAATTATTTAAAATACTTGATCCTTTCGTACTAAAATATTTTAATTTTTTAAAGATAGAAACCAACCTGGCTCACACCGGTTTGAACTCAGATCATGTAAGATTTTAATGATCGAACAGATCAAAATTTTAAACTTTTGCATTTAATTTTTATCTTAATCCAACATCGAGGTCGCAACCTTTTTTTTTTATTTGTACTAAAAAAAAAAATTACGCTGTTATCCCTAAGGTGAATTTTTTCTTATAATCATTATTAATATGGATCAATAACTCACTTATTTATGATTTTAATTAAAAAAAGTTTTTTTAATTTTTCTATCACCCCAACAAAATAATAATAATAATTTTAATTTATAATTAAATATTTAATTTTAATTATTATTATTATAAAACTCTATAGGGTCTTCTCGTCTTTTAAATAAATTTTAGCTTTTTAACTAAAAAATTAATTTTTATTAATAATTTAGAGACAGTTTATATTTCATCAAATCTTTCATACAAGTCTCCAATTAAGAGACTAATGATTATGCTACCTTTGTACAGTCAATATACTGCAGCCCTTTAATTTTTCTTTAATCAGTGGGCAGATTAGACTTTAAATTATTTCCTAAAAGACATGTTTTTGATAAACAAGTGAATATAAAATTTTGCCGAATTCCTTTAAATTAATTTTAATTTATATTTAAATTTTTAATTAATAATATACTAATTTTATCATTATTTCTATAATTTTCTTATTAAAAAATATTTTTTTATAAAAAATTAAATATGATTATTAAATTTTATTTACTATAAAATTTTTTTTAACAAATTATAATTTTTAAACAATATAAATTTTAAAAATTTTAATAAAATTATTTTTATTATAAATATATAAATTAAAGCTTATCCCTTAAAATATTTAATTTTAAAATTTTTTATTTAATTAATTAAATAAAAAATTTTTTAAATTCAAAATTAAATTTTTTTCTAAAAAAACTAGATATATTTAAAAACGATTAACATTTCATTTCAAATTAATTATTTAAAATAATTATTCAACATTAACTTTTATAATTAATTAACTCTTTTAAATTCGAGATTTTATTATTTACTAAATATTTTTAAATAAACTCTGATACACAAGATACAATAAATTAAATTTACTTTTTCTTTATTTCATTTTCAATTTTATTTCAAATTTATTTTACAATACTAATTCACTATAAAACTTTTTATTTTTTCTTTAAAAAATACTTTAATACCCCCCAATATTAAAAATTTTTTTATTAATTATATTTTATTAATTTATCCCCTCAAATTAATTAATATTTTAATTTCTTTTCAATGTAAATGAAATACTTTATTCAAGCTCTAATTTGACATTCTAGAAACACTTTCCAGTACCTCTACTTTGTTACGACTTATTCCAATTTTAAAATGAAAGTGACGGGCAATATGTACATATTTCAATTATAAATCATTTTAATAAACTAATTAAAATTACATTTAAATCCACCTTCAATTATAATTACAAATTCTTATTCATTTAAATATATTTATTGTAATCCATCTTAATCTTAATTATAATCTGCATCTTGATCTGAATTAATTTTTAATTTAAATTTTTAAATATTATTTTTATTTAAAAATATTTTTTTTACAATGATATACAAAATTTTAAATTAAGTAAATTTACTCGTGGATTATCAATTACTAGACAGATTCCTCTAAATGAACTAAAATACCGCCATATTATTTAAGTTTCAATATTAATTATTTACTATTTTAGTATTTAAATTTAAATTTTTAATAATAGGGTATCTAATCCTAGTTTATATTAAAATTTACTAAATCATAAATTTATTATAAAATTTAATTAAATTAAAATTTCACTTAATAATTTAATGTTTAATTTAAAATATTTATATTTATTATATACTGAAATAATTTAATTTAATTTTTGTTTAACCGCAACTGCTGGCACAAAATTAGTTATTAATTTTTATATTACTAAATCTTAATTTCTTAAATTTTTAATTTTAATTACTAAATTTATTAATTAATCATTATTAAAATAATTAAAATTATATACTAAAATTTATATGTAAAATAAATTTATAATAAATTATGAAAAATATAAAATTTTATCTATTATTATTTTATTTTATATAGATTTTTTTTTTTTTTTTTATATTAAATATTTAATAAACATTAATAAATTTTTAATATTTTCTCTATTTTTTTTCTAGTAATATTATTTTAAAAATTAATATAATTAAAAATCAATTATAATTCATTTAAATAAAAATATATTATAAATATAATTTTTTTTAGAAAAAAAATTAATATATATATATAATATAAATTAATTAAATATTTAATTTATATATATATAATATAAATTAATTAAATATTTAATATATATTTATTTAAAATAAATTTATACTATTTATTATTAAATTAAACCATCTTTTATATTTTTTATTATAAATATAAAAT